TCGGTATTAAACCCGAAACTTCCGGCGGATGGCCAGTAACCCAAGCAAAGGAAAGAATCGGTTCTATTTTTCATATGATCTCATCTCCTCTTATGGATAGACTAATTATCTTTCTATGATTCCTATTTTTAGATTTTTTTTAGGATTAAACAAAAGGATTCGCAAATAAAAGCGCTAATGCTACAACCAGCCCATAAATTGTTAAAGCTTCCATAAAAGCCAGACTAAGCAATAAAGTACCCCGTATTTTTCCCTCTGCCTCAGGTTGTCGCGCGATCCCTTCTACAGCTTGCCCTGCAGCAGTACCTTGACCAACCCCAGGTCCAATAGAAGCAAGCCCGACGGCCAACCCAGCAGCAATAACGGAAGCGGCAGAAATCAGTGGATTCATGATAAGTTCCTCGCACCCAAAATAAAATAAAAGAAATAGTTAATGATACAATCAACCAAAAAATTCTGACTTAATTATTCAATTACTAAGATTTATCCAGTCGAAGCAATTAAGAATTCCGAATTTAAATAATAATAATATTTATTGAACTATCCAAACTACTTCGATATTTATTTTTTCGTTTCTATCCACGTAGTTTTTGTGAATCCATACAACTTTTGTTCTTATCTTACCTTAAATTTACGAACCATTCTTTGAATTCTTCATTCTTTTTCTTGATTTAATCTCTTTAGTCATTCAATATTCAATTCACAATTACAGATGAAACAGAAGGTCTTCTTTTTTTGAATCCCTATCTAAATTTACAGTAGCAGGGCAAATTTAGATATAGAGTTAGTTCATATATAATACTAGTTAATATCTAATATCACATATACATGTGTTTCTTCTATACCGTAAACCAATTATTCGTGTCTTAAGTTCAATCGGATTCGAAAATCATTCTTTGAAACCTCAAAAAAATAAAGAGTTGTCTTATAGCGATTAGATTATATACACCTAGTTGGACCCCCCCACTCCTACTCTATTTTTTTTTAATCTCGGTTTTTTGAAAGCCCTTTCTTCCTTGCGGCGGGCTAAACTAAAAAAAAAAGACTATTTCGAAAACTAGTCAATGATGGCCTTCCATGGATTCACCTATATAAGCAGCAGCTAAAGTAGCAAAAATAAGAGCTTGAATACCGCTTGTAAATAATCCAAGGAACATGACAGGTATAGGAACTACTAAAGGTACTAAAGAAACAAGAACAACAACTACTAATTCATCAGCTAATATATTTCCGAAAAGTCGAAAACTAAGCGATAAGGGTTTTGTGAAATCTTCTAAGATGTTAATCGGTAAAAGGATTGGAGTTGGTTGGATGTATTTACCAAAATAAGCTAATCCTTTTTTTGAAAGACCCGCATAGAAATATGCTACTGACGTAAGTAAAGCTAATGCAACGGTAGTATTTATATCATTTGTGGGTGCAGCTAACTCCCCATGAGGTAACTGTATGATTTTCCAAGGCAAAAGAGCCCCTGACCAATTAGAAACAAAAATAAATAGAAACATAGTTCCAATAAAGGGAACCCACGGACCATATTCTTCTCCAATCTGAGTTTTGCTCACGTCTCGAATGAATTCAAGGACATATTCAAAGAAATTCTGACCGAAAGTAGGAATGGTTTGCGGATTTCGAACAACTAGAATGGCTGAAACTAATAAGATAGCAATTACAACCCAAGAAGTAATAAGTACTTGGGCATGCACTTGGAAACCCCCTATTTGCCAATAGAAATGTTGACCTACTTCCACAGCAGCTATATCGTATAATCTTTTTAATGTGTTGATGGAACATAATAGAACATTCATATTGCCCTGCCCTCTAAAAGAAATAAAACTTTAAAAGGAATTATTTTGATTCAACCATCTCTTTTTTGACTTGTCTACTAAAATTTTATACTTTGAATACCGACTAATCACATAATATTTCCGGTTATTTTTATCTTTTTCTTTTTTGCACGATTAAGTAATAGTATAGTAACGATTCCATAAATCTATGGAATTCCCCAAACCAAATAATTTATTTATCTTATTATTAATCAAGAATTTCGTATATAGCTAGAACGACCCTCACAAATTGCAAATACTAATTTGTTAAGAATTAATCGGATTGAAGCTATAGCATCCTCATTAGCTGGAATCGAAATATCTGCGAGATCCGGGTCACAATTTGTATCGATTAAACAAATCGTTGGAATTCCCAAAGTGATACATTCTCGAAGAGCCGTATATTCTTCTTGCTGATCAACGATTATTACAATATCGGGTACCCCCGTCATATATTTAATGCCGCCCAGATATGTTTCCAAGTGAGATAATTGTCTCTTCAACATAGCGGCATCTCTTTTTGGAAGACAGTTGAGTCTCCCCGTCTTTTGTTCCGTTCTCAAGTCCCTAAACTTATGAAGTCTCGTTTCTGTAGTATACCAATTCGTTAACATACCGCCGAGCCATTTTTTATTAACATAATGACACCGAGCTCTTATTGCAGCCCGCGCTACTGAATCAGCTGCTTTATTTTTGGTACCAACAATTAAGAATTGTTTTCCCCTACTTCTACTTGCTGCATCAAAAACTAAATCACAAGCTTCTGATAAAAAACGAGCAGTTCTAGTAAGATTTGTAATATGAATACCCTTACGCTTTGCGGATATATAAGGTGCCATTCTAGGATTCCATTTCCTAGTACCATGGCCAAAATGAACTCCTGCTTCCATCATCTCTTCCAAAGTTATGTTCCAATATCTTTTTGTCATTTATCCCCATACTTTTTTTTTTTTCAGACCAGGTATCCTGAAATAGAAATAAATAATTGTTCCGATGGAACCTTCTCTTCTACCAAAGATTGGCCGTTGATACATGATCAGGCCATTCATTTTTTTTTCTATTTATTATTTTCTTTATTATCTTTTATTACCAAATCAAATGACCGCTTTGAAAGGGATGAATCCGCTCTTAGGAATCATGAAATCCTAGAAATGATTGCTCTGATGTATCGCATAAATTCTTTGAAATGAAAAAATCAAATAATTCTCTGTGGTGGAACAAAATATCTCTCATTTCTCCCTCGAATAAATTATTTTTTTTGGTTTCCAAGGTTATCTTGTTATGTTGCCTTGGCCTTGAACGGTGCATTACTCTTTTGAATCCGGTACCAACAGGTATCATTCCCCCTAAAACAACGTTCTCTTTCAGACCTTTCAACCAATCGATACGACCCCGGAGAGCGGCTTTTGCTAAAACTCTAGCAGTTTCTTGAAAACTCGCTTCAGATATGAAACTTTGAGTATTCAGAGATGTTTTTGTTATTCCCAATAATAGAGCTCGGTAACAGATCGCTTCTTCCAAGGCACGCCCCGTTCGTTCAGCTCGCAACAATCCAATTAGTTCGCCGGGTGAAAAAACATTAGACATTCCATCTTCTGAAACCAAGACTTTTGATGTTATTTGACTCACAATAATTTCTATATGTCTATTATGGATATGTACTCCCTGGGATCGATAAACCTTTTGGATTTTATTAACCAAAGAAATACGACTTTGCACTATAGTTAACTCAGCACCAATCAAGAATCTCCAGGGAATGCCAAGAATTCTTGTTATACGCTCGTTCCAAGCGTCAACTCTCTTTTCTAGGTTCATCGATATTGAATCAATCGAACGCACTTCTAATATCTGTTCCACTTTTGGAAGACCCTGTGTTATATCACCAGATCTCGATTTTTCATATATAAATGTGACTAATATATCTCCTTCATAAAGGATTTCTCCATAATGGCCATGAACAGTTGCTCCTGGAGTCGCCAAATAAGGGTTAGCCGATCTTATTACTACAGAATTCATTTGAACAGTTAGAACTTGACCCGATTTTAGGTGTGGTCCATTTTTCGTTTGAGCTGTACATACATTTTCACAAATAAATTGCCCAAGGCTAATTATTGGAAACGTTTTTTCACAATAATTATGGTGGAGAAAATGCCAATTAAAATGGAATGGATTTAAAACGATGTTATTACATAGATCGGGCTTATAAATTCTCTCGTTTTCGTCCATTAAATAATATTTAAATACTTGAAAAGTTTCCTTTAATTTGTCAAGTTGCAAATTTTTAGTTATCGAGATCTGATTATGAGTTATTAAACGGTAAAATGAATAAAAATTTGCAACTTGAAGGGCTATTCCTAAAGGGCCTAACGAATTCTTAATTGGAATTAGAGGATCTCTTTTCATTTTATTAATTCGTTCTTTTATCCCATTGTGATATTTTACATCGTTGAATGGTCCCATTTGAAAACAATTAGATGATGACAAAATTATCAAAGATCGGCATTCCTTATTTCTATTCAACAACATACGAATAGTTCCGTGATTTTGGCTAAGTGATCGTTGAATTTTTGCCTTGGAATAAATAGAATAAAATGGATTGATATTGGTCCGATCTGACTCATTATCCGAGATCAATCCTGAACCGGACGGATCATTCCTTTTTCTGATATACGAAATATGGGATTTTACTAAGTCAATTCTTAGGAAATCTCCAATCAAACCAATTGTACTTACTTCAACAAAAGAAGCGCGAGCCTCTTCGATAGAAGAACTTTTTTTGTCTTGATCCCAATTCAAGACTAAACAAGTCCGAACTAATTGAATGCTTGTGTCAGAAATTCCCCGAATTGATTTTCCATTTCCATAAAGAATATAATTGAGAACTTTAAGTTCCAGATTATCCCTTTCCTGGAACAGATCTTGGGGGAAAAGTTTTACTAAATTTATACCGTCCGCGATTTCATATAGAATTACGGGTCGAACCAAAACAAAATACTTTTTCTTGGTAGTTGTGATCCATTGGACATAGATCCAATTTTTAAATTTTTTTGATTCCTTAGAATTTTTTTTTTTTACCGTTCCGGGTGGTATCAAGATGCCACTGTGTCGGGATATCTTATCCATCTCTCCAGGAAAATGGATATCCCCAGAAAAGATTTTTAATTCAATCCTTTTTTT